GAACTCATGCCCTATAAAGCATGTTATCCCATTTTCAAATTGGTTTATTCTGCAGCAGCAAATGCGAGTTTCAATATGGGTTCCGACGAGGCCAATTTAGTAATTCGTAAAGCTGAGGTTAACGAGGGTACTGCCTCGAAGAAATTAAAACCCCGGGCTCGAGGACGTAGTTATGCGATAAAAAAAGCTACCTGTCATATAACTATTGTAGTGAAAGATATATCTTTAGATGAATATGAAGAGATATCTTTCTATTCGTTAAAAAACCCTAGATGGAAAAAGACAACTATGGTATATGATGATGCGTATAATAGTGAGGTAGTATGGGACAAAAAATAAATCCACTTGGTTTCCGACTTGGTACAACCCAAAGCCATCATTCCCTTTGGTTTGCACAACCAAAAAATTATTCTGAGGGTCTACAAGAAGATCAAAAAATAAGAGATTTTATCAAAAATTATGTTCAAAAGAATATGAGAATATCCTCCGGTGCCGAGGGAATTGCCCGCATAGAGATTCAAAAAAGAATTGATTTGATCCAGGTCATAATCTTTATGGGGTTCCCGAAGTTATTAATCGAAAGTAGACCGCGAGGAATCGAAGAATTACAGATGAATCTACAAAACGAATTTCATTATGTGAACCGAAAACTTAACATTGCTATCACAAGAATTGCAAAACCTTATGGAAATCCTAATATTCTTGCAGAATTTATAGCCGGACAATTAAAGAATAGAGTTTCATTTCGAAAAGCAATGAAAAAGGCTATTGAATTGACTGAACAAGCAGATACAAAAGGAATTCAAGTACAAATCGCAGGGCGTATCGACGGAAAAGAAATTGCACGTGTCGAATGGATCAGAGAAGGTCGGGTTCCCCTACAAACCATTCGCGCTAAAATTGATTATTGTTCCTATACAGTTCGGACTATCTATGGGGTATTAGGCATCAAAATTTGGATTTTTATAGACAAGGGAGAGGAATAACAAAACTTTCATTGTTTTTCCGTCGATAGAACAAAAAGGGGGAAACTCATTCATTCTTTTTCTGGCCAATCAAACAAATTCCGAATTCTTTAATTCTTTTAATTCTATAGGGTTGAATAAAAATTAGATTGACCTTTTGTTTTGATATAATTGCTATGCTTAGTGTGTGACTCGTTGGTTTTAGGGGGTTGGGATTAAAAAAAGACCGGCCCAGTAGTATGAAAACCAACCCATCGCTTCATATTATCTGGATCTAAAGAACCTGTCAAGATATGCCAAATCGGTCATATCTTTGTAGCAACTGAAATTTTTTTACAATTAAACTTTAATGAATTCTAAGTTTAAAACAAAATACAGAACAAGAGTGTGGATAAATGGAAGGGTGAGAGAAAGAAAGAAAAAAAATCTCAATGATATAGAATTCCAATATGTAAGGTCTATGAGTCCTCTCATAAAAGACAGTGTAATAAAGCATCAATACTAATTGATTCATCCATAATGAAATATTAAATGAATCCTTCTTATAGATTATAGAAGAAAAAACTCAAGAGCTTCGAGCCAATAAAGACTAAGAAGATTGACTCAAGGATAAATTGGATTAGAAGCTTCGTTGTAGAATTCTGACCTAACCATTTAGTACGAAGTGGTGGGGACGAAGGAACCTGTGAATGCAAAAGATTTTATTGAACAAATGAATCTTAATGATTCACTCGTTGGGATGGCGAAATGAACCGGAAATCAATTCATCTATTCGGAGAAATGACGAACAAGTGCTAGGACTGAAATAGAGATTGCAAGAGTCAATATTCGCCCGCGATAATTTTTTTTTTGAATTTGAATTGGTAAACCTGGATAAAAGACAAAAGAAAATAAAGATTTAATAGGACGTTCCAAAAAAAAAACGATTTTTATCCAATTTTTTCTAAAAATGTTCTAATATCTATGCAAATTAATTGCAATTCCACTTTGAATCCTTTTATTCGTGAGGAGCTGGATGAGAAGAAACTCTCACGTCCAGTTCTGTAGTAGAGATGGACTTCCGAAACAACCATCAATTATAACCCCAAAAGAACTAGATTCCGTAAACAACATAGAGGACGAATGAAGGGAATATCTTATCGAGGTAATCATATTTGTTTCGGTAAATATGCTCTTCAGGCGCTTGAGCCTGCTTGGATCACATCTAGACAAATCGAAGCGGGTCGACGAGCAATGACACGAAATGCACGTCGTGGTGGAAAAATATGGGTCCGTATATTTCCAGACAAACCAGTTACAATAAGACCCGCCGAAACACGTATGGGTTCGGGGAAAGGATCCCCTGAATATTGGGTAGCTGTTGTTAAACCGGGGCGAATACTATATGAAATGGGCGGAGTAACTGAAAATATAGCTAGAAGGGCGATTTTAATAGCAGCATCCAAAATGCCTATACGAACTCAATTTATTATTTCGGGATAAAAATGTAGAACCAACACAAATGAGTCTTGGGAATGAAAGAAAACCGCAGGTTTCTTTTTTTTTGACAAACAATATTTCTTTTATTTTCTTCATCCTTTGCATTGGAAGAATAGACTCAAAACTTCATATGATTCAACCTCAGACCCATTTAAATGTAGCGGATAACAGCGGGGCTCGAAAATTGATGTGTATTCGAATCCTAGGAGCTAGTAATCGCCGATATGCTCATATTGGTGACGTTATTGTTGCTGTGATCAAAGAAGCAGTACCAAACATGCCCCTAGAAAAATCAGAAGTAGTAAGAGCTGTAATTGTTCGTACCTGTAAAGAACTTAAACGTGACAGCGGTATGATAATACGATATGATGACAATGCTGCAGTTGTGATTGATCAAGAAGGAAATCCAAAAGGAACTCGAATTTTTGGTGCAATCCCCCGCGAACTGAGACAATTCAATTTTACTAAAATAGTTTCATTAGCTCCCGAGGTATTATAAAATAAAATGGGAGCCTGATATCTTTGGGATCTTTGAAAAGAAATAGATTAAGAACTAGATTAATTCGTAGATTATGTCTCACGCATATACCTTGAAAAATTCATATTCATAAACCAATAAAAAAACATGTTAATTAGATCCAATTTTGAGGCACCAAAAATTTTACTTCATCATGGGTAGAGACACTATTGCTGAGATAATAACCTCTATACGAAATGCGGATATGGATAGAAAAAGAGTTGTTCGCATAGCATCTACTAATATTACCGAAAATATTGTTAAAATACTTTTCCGAGAAGGTTTTCTCGAAAACGTCAGAAAACATCGAGAAAAAAACAAAAATTTTTTGGTTTTAACCCTGCGACATAATAGAAGAAATAGGGAAAGACCCCATACCTGTAGAAATTTTTTAAATTTAAAACGGATCAGCCGACCCGGTCTACGAATCTATTCTAACTCTCAACGAATTCCTAGAATTTTAGGTGGAATGGGGATTGTAATTCTTTCTACTTCTCGAGGTATAATGACAGACCGAGAGGCTCGACTAGAAAGAATCGGCGGAGAAATTTTATGTTATATATGGTAATCCTTTTAATATCCAAATGGGATCCGAAACCTCTTCCTATTTGTAAAAAAAAAAGAAAGGGGTGAGTTGTCTAATATCGTTTCTCCTACATTAGTTGATACTTCAAGGGGGCTTTACCTGAAATGAAAGAACAAAAATGGATTCATGAGGGTTTAATTACCGAATCGCTTCCCAATGGCATGTTCCGGGTTCGGTTAGATAATGAAGATCTGATTATAGGTTATGTTTCAGGAAAGATCCGACGTAGTTTTATACGGATACTGCCAGGAGATAAAGTCAAAATTGAAGTAAGTCGTTATGATTCAACTAGAGGACGTATAATTTATCGACTCCGAAACAAGGATTCGAAAGATTAGGTGGTTTTTATTCAATACGATTCGAGATGAAAAATTGCAAGAAACTTATTTTCTACCAAGAAGTAGATTCAGAATTAAGATAAGGAATGAAAAATATGAAAATAAGAGCTTCCGTCCGTAAAATTTGTGAAAAATGTCGACTAATCCGCAGACGGGGGCGCATTAGAGTAATTTGCTCTAACCCGAGACATAAACAAAGACAAGGATAATCAGACTCACCAAAGGAATAAACGTACAAATAAAGAATCTGTTTTGACATCAAATGGATATATTCCATATATTTCTGACTCATATTTATGAGATGCTACAATATGGCAAAAGCTATACCGAGAATTAGTTCACGTAAAAATGTACGTATTGGTTCACGTAAAAGTGCACGTAGAATACCAAAGGGAGTTATTCATGTTCAAGCAAGTTTCAATAATACTATTGTCACCGTTACAGATGTACGGGGTCGGGTCGTTTCCTGGTCCTCGTCCGGTACTTGTGGATTCAAGGGTACGAGAAGGGGGACGCCCTTTGCCGCTCAAACCGCAGCGGCAAATGCTATTCGTACAGTAGTAGATCAAGGTATGCAACGAGCCGAAGTCATGATAAAAGGTCCCGGTCTCGGAAGAGACGCCGCATTACGAGCTATTCGTAGAAGTGGTATACTATTAACTTTTGTGCGGGATGTAACCCCCATGCCACATAATGGCTGTAGACCCCCCAAAAAAAGACGTGTGTAGAAATGAAGAGTGAAGAAATTTCAAGAGAAACAAGAGAAATAAATAATTCAATCAAATAAAATATTATTACTATGGTTCGAGAGAAAGTAACAGTATCTACTCGGACGCTGCAGTGGAAGTGTGTTGAATCAAGAACAGACAGTAAACGTCTTTATTACGGGCGCTTTATTCTGTCTCCACTTATGAAAGGACAGGCCGACACAATAGGCATTGCGATGAGAAGAGCTTTGCTTGGAGAAATAGAAGGAACATGTATCACACGCGTAAAATCTGAGAATGTCCCGCATGAATATTCGACTATAACGGGTATTCAAGAATCGGTCCACGAAATTATAATGAATTTGAAAGAAATTGTATTGAGAAGTAATCTATATGGAACTTGTGGCG